TTTTTGTACTATTATAATAATATAAATAGATACACTTTGGGAAGAAGAAATTTTAGTCTCGAGGCTTTCCTGTTTCCGGGGGGTTTGCAGGAGTGTTAGACAAGTCAGGAGATTAGGGGGGTAGGGGGGTTTAACGCCTCTAAACGAATGAGTATAACGGATATTTTACGAGAAATTTTAGTTCTTACAAATCCTTTATGTCCTTGATATCAGTTATGTAATTCTTTAGAATATGTCTTTTCACCATTCATACATCGTAGTTATAAGCAAGAAAAAATGTTCACCCTTGATGAGACATACCTTAGCGCTGCACTCTGAAATGCCAAATGAAAGGAAGCCAAAAAGAAAAACCCCTAGCACATTAGAGAGAACGCCCGGCATGTGGCTTAGCCATTCTATGTACTCCACCATTAACTTATGCGCGTTAAGGAAAGTATGAGGAATAATATCAAGTTATGGCCCTGAAATAGGAACCAAATGCCAGGAATAATTCACTAGGTGAAACCCCCACAATAGTTGTCCCTCACCTTCAATAACCGTGGGAGTTCTGACTCGAGAGAGATGCAATTCTTGTCTGCAACTGATTGTCGAAGGTTACCAAATGGTGGGTCCTGGTGTATATGTATCACTGGGAGATGAGCATTCATTTGAATGAGTGTCTTACCTATTCTTTGAAAGTCATCTACTGAATGACAACTGTAGGTGATGTTTTAATGGGGCATTTCGAGTAATGTTGATAAAGCATAGTATGTCCTCATTCATTATTATATATGGTTAATATCAATATATGGGGTAAATACATATATGTACTATTTAAGTGAAATTTCCACTACCGTTATTGGTGGGGGAGTTCACTATAAGCAAAGAATAGTTTAATAGAAGAATCCTAACTTTGGGAGTTAGGGGTAGAAGTTAAAATCTTCTTTCTTTGAAGCAGAAGGGGGGATTTTAACCCCCGGCGTCCGGTTTACAAGACCGGCGCTCTGGCGCTGAGCTACTAATGCAAGGCAGGTTTAGAAGTTTATTTTCTAGTCAGCCTGAGAGTGGGAAGAAAACTAGGAAAATTAGGAAGTACAGTACGGATGCGATTTGTCCGATAATGATATATGGGTCTTCGACTGGCATTCCGCCGATTCATGTTAGGATGGCGACGTCTGCTACAAGAGTTCAAAAGATAATTTGAGAAAGTGGGCGGAAAGTAAGGCTTCGGTGTTTAGAGGTGTGGAGGATAGGGACTAGTATGAGAATAAGGATTGAGGCTAGGAGAGCTAATACACCTCCTAGTTTGTTAGGAATAGATCGTAGGATTGCATATGCAAAGAGGAAGTACCACTCTGGTTTAATGTGAGGAGGGGTTACTAGGGGGTTAGCGGGGGTAAAGTTATCTGGGTCCCCAAGGTAGTTAGGTGAAAATAGTGCTAGAGATGCAAGGGCTAGGAAAAGAATGGCAAATCCCAGAAGGTCTTTGTAAGTAAAGTATGGATGGAAGGGAATTTTGTCTGCGTTTGGATTTAGGCCCATGGGGTTGTTTGATCCTGTTTCATGGAGGAAGAGGAGGTGAAGGAGTGTGGCAGCGGCAATTACGAAGGGTAGGAGGAAGTGAAAGGCAAAGAATCGTGTGAGGGTGGCGTTATCAACTGAGAAGCCTCCTCAGATTCATTGGACAAGAGTGTTGCCTACATAGGGGACAGCGGATAGGAGATTTGTGATTACTGTGGCACCTCAGAAGGATATTTGTCCTCACGGTAAAACGTAGCCAACAAAGGCAGTTATCATTACGAGGAGAAGGAGAATGACTCCGATGTTTCAAGTTTCTTTAAACATGTAGGAACCATAGTATAGTCCTCGGCCAATGTGAAGATAAATACAGATAAAGAAAAATGAGGCTCCGTTAGCATGCATGTTCCGAATGAGTCAGCCAAAGTTTACGTCTCGACAGATGTGGGCTACGGATGAAAAGGCTGTGGCGATGTCGGCGGTGTAATGTATTGCTAAAAATAGGCCTGTCAGGAGTTGAATTACAAGGCAGAGTCCGAGGAGGGAGCCAAAGTTTCATCAGATAGAGATGTTTGAGGGGGCGGGGAGGTCAACAAAGGCGTCGTTGGCGATTTTAAGCAGAGGGTGGGTTTTTCGGAGGTTAGTCATTAGGTGGTTTTTGTAGTTGAATAACAACGGTGGTTTTTCAAGCCATTAGTCCTGGTTAAAGTCCTGGTGGAAATTATGTTGCTTTCTGTTTTACTATTCTTGTTCGGTTGGGTTTTCGGTTCAATTTTTGTAGCGGCCAATCCGTCTCCTTATTTTGCTGCTCTTGGGTTGGTATTTGTAGCAGGGATGGGTGGGTTAGTTTTGCTTCTTCATGGAGGTTCATATTTATGCTTCATTCTTCTTTTGGTGTATTTAGGGGGAATACTGGTTGTATTTGCTTATACTTCGGCTATGGCTGCCGACCCTTATCCTGAAACGTTAGGTTCTTTAGAGGTTCTTAAGACTTTGGTAGCATATTTGTTTATTTTACTTGTGATGTTTATTATTCCTCGGCGGACTTGGGTGGCAGAGCCTGGCGATTTTGCGTTTGAAGTAGACGTGTTGGGTATATCTCGGGGAGATATGGAGGGGGTAGCATATATGTATATAGGAGGAGGTTGGGTGTTGATGTTGTGTGGGTGGGCCTTATTATTAACTTTGTTTGTGGTAATAGAATTGATTCGAGGTCCGAGTCGAGGAGCGCTTCGGGCAGTTAGATGAAGGTTAATGCTACGGCTAGTGTTAGTGCTATAATAAAGAAAATTAGGTAGGTTGCGATTTTTCCGTGCTGTGCGTTGCTAGTTGTTGTAATGAGGGGGAGATTAAGGGAAGTTAGGGCTTTGGGGCCTGTTTTTTCTAGTCAAGTTTGGTCAATTGTTTGGCTTGCAATGATTTGGCCTAGCAAGAGGTTAAGTTTTGGGGGGAGGCGGTGAATAATAGTTGGAAAAAAGCCGAGTATATTTGAAAAATGGTGGGGGACTATTTTGGGGGTAGGCTTAAATTGTTTATTTGTGAGGGATGCGAGTTCAAGGGCTGTAAGGAGTCCGAGGATGGTAACGAGAAGGGCGGCTAATTTAAGTAGGGGAGGTATAGATATAACAGGTGTTTTTAAAGGGGTAATAGAGGAGGTAATAATTAATCCGGCAAAAATGCTTCCTCAGGCTAGTCGTTTAATAGGGTTAATTACAGGGGGGTTGTTTTCATTAATTGGGGAGAGGGGGAGGAATCGGGGTTGGCCTATGGAAACGAAGTAAATAACTCGTAAACTATAGATGGCGGTAAAAGAAGTAGCAAGTAAAGTTAAGGCTAGGGCTCAGGCGTTTAGGTGGGAGGTGTTTAGGGATTCAATGATGCTATCTTTGGAGAAAAAGCCTGCTAGGAAGGGGGTTCCTGTAAGGGCGAGACTGCCAATAGTCAGGGAGGAGGAGGTGAAAGGGGTTAAATGGTGTATTCCGCCTATTTTGCGAATGTCTTGTTCATCATTAAGGCTGTGGATGATTGAGCCTGAGCATAAAAATAGTATTGCTTTAAAGAATGCGTGGGTACAAATATGTAAAAATGCCAATTGGGGTTGATTAAGGCCGATGGTTACTATCATTAGGCCTAGTTGACTTGATGTACAGAATGCAACGATTTTTTTAATATCATTTTGGGTAAGAGCACAGGTGGCTGTAAATAGGGTAGTTAGTGCGCCGAGGCAAAGGCAAATAGTAAGGGCGGTTTGGTTATTTTCTAATAAGGGGCTAATTCGGATTAATAGGAAGATTCCTGCCACAACCATGGTGCTCGAATGGAGTAGGGCAGAGACGGGGGTAGGTCCCTCTATTGCAGAGGGAAGTCAAGGGTGAAGTCCGAATTGAGCAGATTTTCCTGTTGCGGCGAGGATAAGACCAATGAGAGGATATGTGAGGTCATAATTACTAGCGGTTGAAAAAATTTGTTGTATTTCTCAAGAATTAAGGTTTACTGCTATTCATGCTATTGCAAAGATTAATCCGATGTCCCCTACTCGATTGTAGAGGACTGCTTGTAGAGCTGCTGTATTTGCATCAGCTCGTGCGTATCATCAGCCAATTAGTAAAAAAGATATAATACCTACTCCTTCCCAGCCAATAAATAGTTGAAATATGTTGTTTGCTGTAACTAGGATAATTATTGCAATAAGAAAAATTAGTAAATACTTAAAGAAACGGTTTATGTTTGGGTCAGAGTGTATATATCAGGAGGCAAATTCTAGAATTGATCATGTTACATAGAAAGCTACCGGGGTAAAAATGATGGAGTAATGGTCAAATTTGAGACTGATATTGACGTCAAAAGAAGTGGTATTTATTCAGGTTCATGTTGTGATGATGGTTTCAGCTCCCTCGGAGAGGAAAAGGAAGAGAGGGAATAGGCTAGTGAAGAAGGCTAGTTTGACTGCTGTTTTTACTTGGAGTAAAGCTCAGTTAGGAGGTAGAGGACTTGGAGTTAGGGTTGTTAATAAGGGGTAGGAAAGAAGGCCGAAGATGATAATTAAGCTGGATGTTATTATGATTGAGGTGGGGTGCATAGCTGCTACTTGGATTTGCACCAAGAGTTTTTGGTTCCTAAGACCAATGGATGAGCTGTTATCCTTTAGGAGCGGTTTGTGTTAAGTGAGCCCCGGAATTCAACCGGGGAGCCAGGAGCTTAGCAGGCTCTGGTGCTGCAAGCCTCTCTTGGTTGGCAAGGGGGTTTTAACCCCTATCTTTAGAACCACAAACTAAAATTTTGGTTAAACTATGCCCACAAACAGTTCAGCCTCAGATAAGTTCGGGCTTAAGAATTAAGAGGAGAAGGGGGAGAAGGTGAAGAGTGAGAAGAAGGTGTTCTCGAGAGTGGGTTGGTTCAAGGGTGAGAATATGTGTAGGAAGTGGGCCACGTTGGGTTATAAGAAATATATAGAGGGAGTACCCAGCGGTGATAAGTGTTCCGGCTCCTGTAAGGAGAAGGGTAAATCAGGATCAGTTAAATAAGGAGGTAATAATGATTAATTCTCCCATAAGGTTGGGAAGTGGAGGAAGTGCAAGGTTGGCTAAGCTAGCAAGGAATCATCATGCTGCTATTAGTGGAAGGGCTGTTTGTAGGCCTCGTGCGAGGAGTATTGTACGGGTGTGGGTTCGTTCGTAGTTCGTATTTGCTAAACAGAAGAGGGCTGAGGATGTCAGGCCATGTGCGATTATTAGAATCAGGGCTCCTGTAAAGCTTCAGGGTGTTTGGATTAGGATTGCTGCGGCGACAAGTCCTATATGTCCAACTGAGGAGTAAGCAATGAGAGATTTTAAATCCGTTTGTCGGAGGCAGATAGAGCCAGTTATTACTACCCCTCAAAGGGCAAGAATAATAAAGGGATAGCTAAGTTCTTTTGTTAGGGGTTCAAGGAGAATTATAATTCGTATTATGCCATAGCCCCCCAGCTTTAGTAATACGGCTGCCAGAACCATTGATCCTGCAATTGGGGCTTCGACGTGGGCTTTTGGGAGTCAGAGGTGAATGCCGTAAAGGGGTATCTTTACTAAGAAGGCTATAAGGCAGCCTGCTCATAGGAGTTTGTCTGCGAGTGAGATTATAGGAGAGGCAGGCGTGTAATGGACAATTAGTAGGGAGGTAGTGCCTATATAGTTTTGAAGTCAAAGGATAGATACTAAGAGGGGGAGAGAACCGGCAAGGGTATAGAAGAGGAAGTAGGTTCCGGCGTTAAGGCGTTCGGCCTGACTTCCTCAGCGGGTAATAATAATAAGTGTTGGGATGAGGGTGGCTTCAAATATAATGAAAAAAAGAATAATTTCGGTGGAGGCAAAGGCTATAATTAAGAAAGTTTGGAGGGAAATAAGGAGAGAAATAAATGTTCGTTGGCGATTAATTGGTTCTAAGGCTAGATGATTTTGGCTTGCAAGAATTATGATAGGGAGAAGTCAGCAGGAAAGAACAAGGAGGGGGGTGGATAGTGGGTCTGTAGCCATATATGTGTTTAAGGATTTTCATCCTGTCTCTGAGGTGCTGGCAAATCAAGTTAAACTAAGTATTGAAATTAGAAGACTGTGGGTTAAGACGGTTGGTCAAACCCATTTAGCAGGGGTTTTTCAAGTTGTAAAAATTAGCATAACTGTGGGAATAAGAATTTTTAGCATTGTAGGAGGTTTAAGTTTTTTAGGCGGTCTGAGCCGTGTGTGCGGGTTGTTGCTACTAAGAGGGCGAGTCCAGCACTAGCTTCACAGACTGAGAGGGCTAGAAGGAGAATAGGGGCAGCGGTAAAGATGGAGGTGTTAAGTTGAAGTGCCCAAAGAGAGAGCCCTAAAAATAGTGATAGTATTATTGCTTCTAGACAAAGGAGGGCGGATAAAAGGTGATTTCGGTTGAACGCTAGGCCAACGAGTCCTGCAAGGAAGGTAATTGTGAATGCTGAGTGAGTTGCGACCATTAGACAATTGTGGACTTTAACCACAAGCTTTTGAGCCGAAATCAAACGTTCTACTTGTACTAATTGTCTATTCGGCTCATTCTAAGCCTCCTTGTAGTCATTCATAAACAAGTCCAAGAGTGAGGAGAAGGAGGATGGTGGTTGCCCAAGAAAAGGTGAGAAGGGGTGAGGGGAGGTGATTACTTCATGGGAGGGGAAGAAGGAGGACAATTTCTAGGTCAAATAGAAGGAAGAGAATAGCGACTAGAAAGAATCGTAGTGAAAAAGGGAGTCGGGCTGAGCCAAGGGGGTCAAATCCACATTCATAGGGGGAGAGTTTTTCTTGGTCGGGAGTTATTTGGGGTAATCAGAAAGAGATAATGGCTAAAACCATAGAGAGAGCTGCTGTAATGATTATAATTGTTGTAAGTAGGTTCATTATCTTTCCTTGGATTTTAACCAAGACCTTGCGATTGGAAGTCGCGCATACTGTTTGATACTAGAAAGATTAAGAACCTCATCAGTAGATGGAGATATAGAGGAACAATCAGACAACATCTACAAAATGTCAATATCAAGCTGCTGCTTCAAATCCGAAGTGATGTTGGGTGGTAAAGTGATATTTAATTTGTCGGAGTAAGCATACGGCAAGAAAGGTAGAGCCGATAATAACATGGAGGCCGTGGAAGCCGGTAGCCACAAAGAAAGTGGAACCATATACACCGTCTGCGATGGTAAATGGGGCTTCGTAATATTCTATTGCTTGAAGAAAGGTAAAGTAGAAGCCCAAAATAATAGTGAGGGCCAAGGATTGGATTGCTTGAGTTCGTTCGCCTTCTATTAGGCTGTGATGGGCTCAGGTTACTGTTACGCCGGAGGCAAGGAGGACTGCGGTATTTAATAGGGGTACTTCAAAGGGGTCTAATGTTGTGATGCCTGTTGGGGGCCAGCAGCCTCCAATTTCAGGTGTGGGGGCTAGGCTTGAGTGATAAAAAGCTCAAAAAAACCCAAGGAAAAAGAATACTTCTGATGTAATAAAAAGGATTATTCCGTATCGAAGGCCTTTTTGGACAGGAGGTGTGTGGTGGCCTTGGTAGGTCCCTTCTCGAATAATATCTCGTCATCATTGGTACATTGTTAGAAGGAGAAGAATAGTGCCAAGATAAATTAAGGTTATAGTATTGTAGTGAAATCATATGGCTAGGCCAGAGGTTATTAAAAAAGCGGCTACTGCTCCTGTTAGTGGTCAAGGGCTTGGGTCTACTATATGATATGCGTGTGCTTGGTGGGCCATTAAACGTTTTCTTGTAAATATAGGCTTAAAAGGAGAACAAATACGTAGGCTTGAATTATAGCGACGGCAACTTCTAGGAGTGTAAGCAGGAAAAGTAAAATTATTGTAAGTCCGGCTACTGTAGGTATTAGGGGAAGGAGAACGAAGGCGGCAGTCGCAATTAGTTGAATTAGGAGATGACCAGCTGTTAAATTGGCTGTAAGTCGGACGCCCAGGGCTAGAGGGCGAATAAACAGACTAATTGTTTCGATAATAATGAGGACAGGAATAAGGGGCGTGGGGGTTCCTTCTGGAAGGAGGTGGCCAAGGGCGTGAGTGGGCTGGTTTCGTATTCCAATTAGGACTGTGGCAAGTCATAGGGGAACGGCAAGTCCTATGTTAAGAGAAAGTTGGGTAGTAGGTGTGAAGGTATAGGGTAGGAGACCTAATATGTTTAAAGAAATTAAGAAAAGTATTAAAGAGGCTAAAATAGTGGCTCATTTGTGGCCACCTAAGTTAATAGGAAGAAACAGTTGATAAACAAATCGGTTAATGAACCAGCTTTGGAGTGCTAGAAGTCGATTATTCACTCAGCGCGTAGATGGGGTGGGGAAGAGAAGTCATGGTAAGCTTAGGGCTAGTGCCATGAGAGGAATTCCCAGGTAAATGGGGCTTATAAATTGGTCGAAAAAGCTTAGTGTCATGGTCAGTTTCAGGCGTCTGTTTTTTGGGCTTGGGAGGTTTGAGAGGAAGGCTCATTTGGGAAGGAGTGGGCAAGGATTTTTGGAGGAATAATGGTAAGGAAAACTAGTCATGAGAAGACTAGAATTATGAACCAGGGGGTGGGGTTGAGTTGGGGCATGTCATTGAGGGTGGTTATGATCCACCAATCTTTAGCTTAAAAGGCTAATGCTTGCACCTATAAGCTTCTCAGTGAGGCGTCCTCAAGCATTTGAGAAGATCAGCCTTCAAAGTGTTTTAAGGGGACGGCTTCAATAACGATAGGCATAAAGCTGTGGTTTGCTCCACAGATTTCGGAGCATTGTCCATAGAATACACCTGGACGTGATGCTAGAAAGGCTGTTTGGTTAAGTCGTCCAGGTACTGCATCTATTTTTACTCCTAAGGCAGGAACTGCTCAGGAGTGAAGAACATCTTCGGCAGTAACGAGAACTCGTACTGGTGACTCAATTGGAACCACTATTCGGTGGTCTGCTTCTAGCAGGCGAAATTGACCTGGAGCCAGATCTTGGGTGGGAACCATGTAGGAGTCGAAGCCTAGTTCTTTATAATCAGTATATTCATAACTTCAATATCATTGGTGTCCAATAGCTTTAACGGTTAAGTGGGGGTTATTGACTTCGTCTATAAGGTACAGGATTCGTAGGGAGGGGAGGGCGATTAGAATAAGAATAATTGCGGGCAGAATTGTTCAGATGATTTCAATTTCTTGGGAGTCTAGAATATTTTTATTGGTTAATTTAGTAGTTACTATAGCTACAATAATATAAAGGACGAGAGTGCTAATTAGGAAAACAATTATTAGAGCATGATCGTGAAAATGAAGAAGTTCTTCTATCACGGGCGAAGCTGCATCTTGGAAGCCTAGTTGTGTGGGGTGTGCCATTAAAATTAAAACACGCGGGGGTTTAACCCGCGATTTTGCCTTGACAAGGCAATGTATTATCAGTTATACTAGTGTTTTAAGAAAGTGACAGAATGGTTATGTGACTGGCTTGAAACCAGTTTATGGGGGTTCAATTCCTTCCTTTCTCGTTAACGGTACTGAACTTGGACGAAAGCAGGTTCTTCGAAAGTGTGGTAGGGTGGGGGGCAGCCGTGGATTCACTCTACGTTGGTTTCAGCAAGTTCTACGGATAAAACTTCACGTTTGGCAGCAAATGCTTCTCAAATAATGAAGAGGAATATAATTACGGCTACTAAGGAGACCAGGGAGCCAAGGGAAGAGACTGTATTTCATAATGTATAGGCATCAGGGTAGTCTGAATATCGTCGAGGCATGCCGGCTAAGCCAAGGAAATGTTGGGGGAAGAATGTTAGATTTACCCCAACAAATATGACAACAAAGTGTACTTTAGATCAGGTGCTATGGAGTGTATATCCAGTGAAAAGGGGGAATCAGTGCACGAAGGCGCCTATAATAGCAAATACAGCTCCTATAGATAAAACGTAATGGAAGTGGGCTACTACGTAGTATGTGTCGTGCAAGATAATGTCTAGGGAAGAGTTAGCTAGAACAATGCCTGTTAGCCCTCCTACTGTAAATAAAAAAATGAAGCCAAGGGCCCAGAGAAGGGGGGTTTCTCATTTGATTGCGCCTCCATGAAGAGTGGCTAGTCAACTGAAGACTTTTACTCCTGTTGGGATGGCAATAATTATTGTGGCAGATGTAAAGTAAGCTCGGGTATCAACATCCATGCCAACTGTAAATATATGGTGGGCTCATACAATAAAACCTAGTAGGCCGATTGCTATTATAGCTCAAACTATTCCTATATAACCGAAGGGTTCTTTTTTGCCAGCATAGTAGGCAACAATATGGGAGATTATACCAAAGCCTGGCAGAATTAAAATATAGACTTCTGGATGACCGAAGAATCAGAATAGGTGTTGATAGAGGATTGGGTCTCCACCCCCCGCCGGGTCAAAGAAAGTTGTGTTTAGGTTGCGATCTGTTAGAAGCATTGTGATGCCAGCAGCTAAGACGGGTAGGGAAAGAAGTAGAAGGACAGCAGTAACAAGAACTGCTCACACGAACAGAGGGGTTTGATACTGAGTTATGGCGGGAGGTTTTATGTTAGTGATTGTGGTAATAAAATTGATTGCTCCTAAAATTGATGAAATACCTGCTAGGTGAAGGGAAAAAATTGTTAGGTCAACAGAGGCTCCTGCGTGGGCAAGATTGCCCGCAAGAGGGGGATAAACAGTTCATCCTGTCCCGGCTCCAGCTTCTACCCCAGAGGAAGCAAGAAGGAGTAAAAATGAGGGAGGGAGAAGTCAAAAGCTTATGTTATTTATTCGGGGAAATGCTATGTCGGGGGCGCCAATCATTAAGGGTACTAATCAGTTTCCAAAGCCTCCAATTATGATTGGTATTACTATAAAGAAAATCATTACAAAAGCATGTGCTGTAACGATTACGTTATAAATCTGGTCGTCGCCAAGAAGGGCTCCGGGTTGACTTAGTTCCGCTCGAATGAGCAAGCTGAGTGCTGTGCCGACTATCCCGGCTCAGGCACCGAATACTAGATAGAGGGTGCCGATATCTTTGTGGTTGGTGGAGAAGAATCAACGTGTGATTGCCACAGGTAAGATGGCTGAGGTTTAAGTGGTGGGTTGTAGCCCCATAGACAGAGGTTTGAGTCCTCTTCTTATCAAGTTCCGAGGTGTTTACATGTCAGATTGCAAATCTGAAGTAGTAGGCTAACCCCTACCGGGACTTCCCCCGCCCTTATTCCCGCCCTTGGGCGGGGGAAGGGTAGATGGATGCTCGCTGGTTTGGGCACTTAGCTGTTAACTAAGAGTTTGTAGGATCGAGGCCTGCCCATCTAGGAAGGCCTTAGCTTAATTAAAGTGTCTGCTTTGCATGTAGGAGATGTGGAATAAAGGTCCGCAGGTCTTAAAATCAGGGGTTGAGGGATTTTCACTCTCGCTTAGAACTTTGAAGGTTCTTGGTCTGTAATTCTAGCCTAAACCCCTAATTTTAGGGATTAAAGAGGGCAACTACTAGGGGGGTGAGGGGGAGTAGTGTTAGAGTGGCTATTGTGAATATTGCAAGGGGAAGGGTGTTTTGGGTTGTGTGGAGGCGTCATGGGGCTAGACCTAGGGTAGTATTAGGGAAGGAGGTGAAGGCAATGGTGTATGATAGTCGTAGGTAAAAATAAAGACTAAGGAGGGCAGATAGTGCGGCGATTGTGGCGGTGAGGGCTAGTCCTTGTTTAGTTAATTCTTGAAGAATTAGTCATTTTGGTATAAAGCCTGATAGTGGGGGGAGGCCTCCGAGGGAAAGGAGAATGAGGGGGGTAATAGCGGTGAGGGCCGGGGCTTTGGCTCAAGAAATGGCCAGGGTACTAATATTTGTTGCTTTATTAAGTTTAAAGACAATAAAAATGGAGAAGGTTATGGTAAAGTAAAGGATGAGGGTCAGAAAGGTAAGGGAGGGGGAAAATTGGAGGACTAGGATTATTCAGCCTAAGTGAGCAATTGAGGAGTAGGCTAGGATCTTTCGGAGTTGTGTTTGATTAAGTCCTCCCCATCCCCCAATGAGAGTAGATAGGAGGCCAAGAATAATGAGCAGGGTGGGGTTGTGGAGAGGTATTTGAAGGAGGAGGGCGAAGGGGGCTAGTTTTTGTCAGGTGGAGAGGATAAGCCCGGTCGTGAGATCTAATCCTTGAAGTACTTCTGGGAGTCAGAAGTGTATTGGGGCTAGGCCTACTTTTGTTGCCAGGGCAAGGGTGGCGATGGCGGTTGGGAGGGGGTGGGCTATTTGTTGAATTTCTCATTGACCAGTAATTCAGGCATTTGTTGTGGCGGCGAATAGGAGGGTAGCGGCTGCTGCAGCTTGAATAAGAAAGTATTTAGTAGTGGCTTCTACTGCTCGGGGGTGAGGTTGACGGGTTATAAGGGGAAGAATAGCTAGAGTGTTCAGTTCTAGGCCAACTCAAGCAATGAGTCAGTGGGTGCTGGAGAGTGTAATAGTGGTTCCTAGGCCCAGGGCTAATACGAGAATAAGTAAAATGTAGGGGCTCATTAGTAAAGGTGGGGGTTTCACCAACATTGTCGGGGTATGGGCCCGAAAGCTTATTTAGCTTACTTTACTAGAAAGTGGTGTAGAGGAAGCACTAAGAGTTTTGATCTCTTCGGGAAGGGTTCAAATCCCTTTTTTCTAAGGAGCTGGGGGGACTTTAACCCTCATGTTTCACTCTATCAAAGTGACCCTTAGTTTCAGGCACGGCTCCTATTAAAATTGTGGGGGTAGGCCTGCGAATGCAATTGGGAGAGAGAGATGTCAAATAACCAGGGCTAAAGTTAGGGGAAGAAAATTTTTCCACACGAGATGTATGAGTTGATCGTATCGGAAACGGGGGTAGGATGCACGTACTCATAGGAAGGCTATTGAAAGCAAGGCTGCTTTTGTTATTAAATTAATGGTGGTAAGTTCGGGGAGGGTTGGAAAGTGGGTAGCCCCTAGAAATAGCGTTGCAGAGAGGGTATTTATAAGAAGAATATTGGCGTATTCTGCCAGGAAAAACAGTGCGAATGGACCGGCTGCGTATTCTACATTAAATCCTGATACTAGCTCTGATTCTCCTTCGGTTAGGTCAAAAGGTGCTCGATTAGTCTCAGCTAGGGTGGAAATGTACCATATTGCGGCGAGGGGCCAGGCAGGGGCGATTAATCAAATGCTTTCTTGGGCGGTTCCAAATGTTTGTAGGGTAAAATTACCTGCTAGAACAACGGTGCTAAGTAGAATTAGTCCTAGGCTAACTTCGTATGAAATTGTCTGGGCTACCGCTCGGAGGGCTCCAATTAGGGCGTATTTTGAGTTGGAGGCTCATCCTGCTCCTAAAATGGAATATACTGTTAAGCTTGAAAGGGCTAGGAGAAAGAGGAGTCCTAAATTAATGTCAATAACTGGGTAGGGCATAGGTATGGGGGCCCACAAAATAAGTGCAAGAGTAAGAATAAGTATGGGGGCGAGGAGGAAGAGCACTGGAGAAGAGGTTGAAGGGCGGATGGGTTCTTTAATGAAGAGTTTTACCCCGTCTGCAATTGGTTGAAGAAGGCCATAGGGGCCTACCACATTGGGGCCTTTTCGAAGTTGTATGTATCCTAAGACTTTTCGTTCAATTAGGGTGAAGAATGCAACTGCTAGGAGTACGGGGACAATAAAGGCTAATGGGTTGATGACGTGAATGAGAAGAGTTGAGGTCATAGTTGGGGAGAGGACTTGAACCTCTGTGGAGAGAGTTTAGGTCTCTTGCATTAGCCGGGCTCTGCCACCCTAACAATCTTTTTCTTAGATAAGAGAAATGTATTCTCTTACTTATTTTAGTTGTTGTCATTAAGTGAGAATGAGGCGTGCTTTTAGCATGGGCCCCTTCTTTTCGGTCCTTTCGTACTGGAAAAAAATTATATCATAGATAGAAACTGACCTGGATTGCTCCGGTCTGAACTCAGATCACGTAGGACTTTAATCGTTGAACAAACGAACCCTTAATAGCGGCTGCGCCAATAGGATGTCCTGATCCAACATCGAGGTCGTAAACCCTCTTGTCGATATGGGCTCTAGAAGAGGATTGCGCTGTTATCCCTAGGGTAACTCGGTCCGTTGATCGGCTTTGCCGGATCAGATTTGGTCGGATGTTCCGTTTATTAGAGCTGTCGCTCTGGTTTTGAGGGAGGTATCCCCATTCCACACGGGAGGTTTTTTTTTGCTCCGGGGTCGCCCCAACCAAAGACAATTGAACAGCAATCACTAGGTTTGGTCCCTTATATGGGGTTTTTTACATGTTCTGTTCTGGTGTCTGAAGCTTCATAGGGTCTTCTCGTCTTATGTTAATACCCCCGCTTCTGCACGGGGAGATCAATTTCATTGACCTGAAAAAGGAGACAGTTTAGCCCTCGTTGTGCCATTCATACAGGTCTCTATTTAAGAGGCAAGTGATTTCGCTACCTTCGCACGGTCAGAATACCGCGGCCGTTTAACAGTTGTCACTGGGCAGGCGGGACCTCCTATTCTTGGATTGCAGGAGGCGATGTTTTTGGTAAACAGGCGGGGCTATACGTGTTTGCCGAGTTCCTTCTTTTTCTTTTAGTCTTTCCTGGGGTGCACTCTGGTGTAAGGTTAACGGTGGGGTAGTGGGCGGTTTTCTAGTGGTTAGGCCATTATATCTCAGTACCCTCATTTTTTGGGGCCGTTAATTTTCGGTGTCAGTTCGTTCTGATATACACTTGTGCAGGGAGAGATGCTGGATCTCTTATTACTCATATTAGCATAATCTCTTCCATAGGGGTATGGAAAGATCCAGTGTGTGTAGGGGGGTAAGATTTAAGTGGTCTGGATATGGGGTGGAAGGGTCTTTGAGCTTTAACGCTTTCTACATGGGTGGCTGCTTTTAGGCCAACTAGGACACGTTTCCTTAATGATAGTATGATCTTAACCCTCCTGGGAAAGTTGTATCTTTTTCAAAGGGGCTGTACCCCCTTTGACTAACTCTTTTGTCTTCTTTAGCGCGTTTGGTTGTGGCCGGTGTGTGGGGAAAGAGGGCAAAAGGCTGAACTTCTATTCAATTTCTGGATAACCAGCTATAACCAAGTTCGGTAGGTCTGTCACCTCTACTCAAAGCTCTTCCCACTCTTTTGCCACAGAGACGGGTGTGCCCTGTCAGGCTGTCTTGGAGTAGCTCACTTGGTTTCGGGGAATTAAACTAAAATACTTTTTGCTTAATGCTTTCTTGCTAATTCATGATGCAAAAGGTACGAGGATTAACCTCTGCTTTTCTATGCTTTACTGGTTTGTTTCATTTCTCTTTCAGCGTTCCCTTGCGGTACTATTTCTATTGCTTCATTATGTCCTTTTCTGTCGCCCGTACTAGAGGGGAAAAATGGTTTGATTGTTGGCGTTTGAGGTTTTTGGGGTTAATGAATAGTGGGTTGATGAATTTAGGGGTAGGAGCTAGCTTATGGGCTTCAGAATAATCCGATTCGCACGGATGTCTTCTCGGTGTAAGGGAGATGCTAGTCTGTCTAAGCTATATTCTGTTTTTCCAAGTACACCTTCCGGTACACTTACCATGTTACGACTTGTCTCCTCTTCGTAGGTAAAATTGTTTAGTTACTAAGTATGTTTCTAACTTGGGGAGAGTGACGGGCGGTGTGTGCACGCTTCAGGGCCACTTCAGGGGGACACTCTGCTTGCCCCTTACTTCTAAATCCTCCTTCATGTGTGCATTTTCAGCGTTTGCAATTCGTTTTAGCTGTTTAAGCAATTGTAGCCCATTTCTTCCCTTCTCATACGCTACACCTCGGCCTGACGTTTTGGGCTGTGCCAGTTTTGCCCACTACTGGGCCTTCACAGGGTGGGCTGACGACGGCGGTATATAGGCGGGGAGAACAAGAGAAGGTGAGGTTAAACGGGGGTTATCGGTTCAAGAACAGGCTCCTCTAGGTGGGTATGAAGCGCCGCCAAGTCCTTTGGGTTTCAAGCTGGTGCTCGTAGTTCCCGGGCGAATAGACTAGGTGGATTTCTATCTAAGTTTAGGGCTAGGCATAGTGGGGTATCTAATCCCAGTTTGTTTCCTAGCTTCCGTGGCTTCAAGACTGTAAAGCTACTTTCGTAGGTGGTCTTCTTATCTTCGAATGTGTTGTACAACTTTGTAGATGTTCGGCTTTAGTGGGGGAAGAATTATTAACCACGCTTTACGCCGGTAATTGTCAACTTGGGTCTCTCGTATAACCGCGGTGGCTGGCACGAGTTTTACCGGCCCTATAAGCTTTAACTAAGTCAAGCTTTCGCTTATGGCTTAATGTTTATCACTGCTGAAATCCCTTGGGGGTGTGGCTGAGCAAGGTGTCGTGGGCTGCTTGTTTTGGGAAAGAAGGTGCCTGATACCGGCTCCTTGCTCCCGGGTAGGGAGCTGTGGGGCATTCTCACGGGGGTGCGGATACTTGCATGTGTAAGTTTAGCTATAGTTGACAATAAAGTCAGGACCAAGCCTTTGTGCTTATGGGGCTTTCTAGGGCCCATCTCAACATCTTCAGCGTTGTGCTTTAATTAAGCTACACTAGC